GCACGTCTAGCATATTTTTTCACAGTAGCGGGATCACTATAACTGACTCCATTGAGTTCGCCACCATAGAACTCAACAGTTACACCTACCTGTTCGACACTATACTTTGATTCTGCCCTTCTAAAAGGAACATCGGCTCTCACAATTCCGTCTCCGTCTACCAAAACTACTGGAAATGTTTCAAAAAAAGTAGGCATACGACGTACAAAAAGCTCATGCCCTTCTTTATCTCTAAAGATGGGGTGTCCTAACCATCCAACAGCTATTCCATCCCCGTTATCCATTGAGCCTGCTCTGAATAATCCCCCTTTCGCCGGATTATTACCGATGTAATCATAAAAAGCTAATTTTTCGGGAATTTTAGACCAAGCTTCCGACAAACTCAGATTTTCGGCTAGCCCGGCACCAACCCTTCGATATATTTCTTGCTGGAAGTATCCCTGATCCCACTGATAACGAGTGGGACCAAATAATTCGATCGGGGTAGTTGCTGAACCATACCACATAGTTCCAGCAACAACGAAAGCTGCAAAAAAGACAGCAGCGATACTACTGGAAAGGACCGTTTCAATATTGCCCATACGTAATCCTTTGTATAGACGTTGGGGCGGGCGGACACTAAGATGGAATAGACCCGCTAATATGCCCAATGTCCCCGCTGCAATATGATGAGAGGCTATTCCTCCCGGAACAAAAGGATCAAAACCTTCCGCGCCCCACGCTGGATTTACAGATTGTACTTTTCCGGTTAGGCCATAAGGATCGGACACCCATATTCCAGGACCATACAAGCCTGTTACATGAAATGCGCCAAACCCAAAGCAAGCCACCCCTGAGAGAAATAAATGAATTCCAAAGATCTTGGGCAAATCCAAAGAGGGTTTTCCCGTACGTTCATCACAGAATATTTCTAGGTCCCAATACACCCAATGCCAGATAGCTGCTAAGAAGCACAAGCCAGAAAACACAATATGTGCCCCGGCCACACCTTCGTAACTCCAAATACCCGGATTCGTTATAGTTCCTCCTGTGATACTCCAACCACCCCATGAATTGTTTATTCCTAAACGAGTCATGAAAGGGATAACGAACATACCTTGTCTCCACATTGGATCAAGAACGGGGTCAGAGGGATCAAAAACTGCTAATTCGTATAAAGCCATCGAACCGGCCCAACCAGAAACTAGAGCTGTATGCATTATATGGACAGAAAGCAACCGACCGGGATCATTCAATACGACGGTATGAACACGATACCAAGGTAAACCCATGGAAATACCCCTTTATCAAAGAAAAAATAGACACTATGTAACTTTATCGCATTGGAAAAGACTATGCTATGGACCTCACCTTTTCAGTGGATTATCCCGAAGCAAGGGTTAATATTTATTCCGTTCCGTTGGTAATAATTGAACAATTCTGTTCGTAGGAACAAAGAGAAGCAGATCTATTCTATACCCAATAAGTACCAATACGCAATGGGGGCTGGTCCCATTTTTTGTGAGCGAATGCATAGATACTTGTTCATCATTCAAACGATCCATTCGTAAGAATTTTTCTTTATTCATTCTGTCTTCCTCCATGAACCTTCGAATCTATGGATAAAATACGATAAACGGCAATATTATGAAGACAATAAACCCGTTGTTACGTTTCCACATCAAAGTGAAGTATAGTACTTAACCTCTTTTTCTTTAATTTAATGCCCATTGGTGTTCCAAAAGTACCTTTTCGGAGTCCTGGAGAGGAAGATGCAGTTTGGGTTGACGTATAGTGCGACTTGTCAGACATATTGGGTCATATGGGATTTCCCCGTTCTCTCCCCCGATGGAGATATCCTCTCTTTCGCCCAAGAAAGATTGATTGAACCATCAATAATTCGGAGCGTGAAGTGCAATTAGATCAATTTATTGGGGGATCCATATTATCAATTAGAAGAATTTATGGTTGGCTTGGACCAATAAAATGAAGTATACAGGCTCCGTTCAGAAAATACCAAATTGGTAATCTATGTATGATTACCACTCGTATCATAAATGATTCCTTTATACCATATGAGTGATCTCATACTGCCAATCAATGGAGTAATATGATGAATACATCATATATTGGGCGGAAGACATGAAACGAATTGAAAAAAAAAAAAGAAGTCGTAGCAAAAAGAAGTGGTACTGAGATTATTTGTCCTATATGTGCAAATAGAATTCGGGCAGATCTTTACCCGGAGTAGAGCATAAACCTAAAAGAATTGAAGAGGCCCATTCAGGAACAAGAAAATTACATCGTGATTTGGATCTCGATGAAACAATACATCAATGAGAGGTTAGTTCGATAAGTTCAGTGAATTCTAGGGAAGCAAGTCAAGTCAAAACTCATGTTTCTTGAAAAATGGAAGAAAAAGCCCCTTCGTTAGGAAAAACCCTGCTACGAAAAGAGAAAAGGGCTGGAATCGACACATTGATTCTTTTTTTGTTTCGCAATTTTTATTTTTTGAACCGTATGCATCCAAAGGTGCGTGTACGGTTCCTAAAGGATACAATTTTGTCCTAATCAACCGACTTTATCGAGAAAGATTACTTTTTTTAGGCCAAGAGGTTGATAGCGAGATCTCGAATCAACTTGTTGGTCTCATGGTATATCTCAGCATAGAGGATGATACCAGGGATCTTTATTTGTTTATAAACTCTCCCGGCGGATGGGTAATACCAGGAATATCTATTTATGATACTATGCAATTTGTGCCACCAGATGTGCATACAATATGCATGGGATTAGCCGCTTCAATGGGATCTTTCATCCTGGTCGGAGGAGAAATTACCAAACGTCTAGCATTCCCTCACGCTTGGCGCCAATGAGTTTTTTATTTGAGAGAAAAAGAAGACTATGCCTTCGCCATATGGAATATAAATAATAAGTAATAATAGCATGGCACTTCGAGTTCGATATGAGCAAACCATTCTCGTTTTTTCATAACATGAGATTATGTATCGAGATAGTAGTATGAAACAAAGGTTATTTCCGATTTGATCTTATGTATCGGGGTTCCATTTCAGCGTCACAAACCTTTTTGCTTCCACACCAGAAGTCTCTTTCCGATATTTATGTTATGAAAGAGTATGAAAAAAAAAAAGATTCTTTTTTCCTTATTTGATCGGATCAAAAAGAAACTTTGGGATTGCTGAATCTCAGACGAGATAAATATATAAAGCAACGGAACCATCATAGTATTTTTTGACTCCTACGAAAGGAAGGATGGTAAATGGATCATTCAACGATCTGGGTCTGATGGATTCTATTTGTCTCTTTCTTCGATGGAAGGGAAAAAGAAATTCCATTGCAGAGCCGTATGCAATGCACAAAAGATGCCTGTACGGTTGTTCAATTCTATCTTTTTCTTCTTGTTTGTTATTCTTTATCCCTTCCTTTCGCCCGATCATGCGAGATAGAGGAATTGTTTATTATGTTATATCATCAGGGTTATGATCCACCAACCTGCTAGTTCTTTTTATGAGGCACCCACAGGAGAATTTATCCTGGAAGCGGAAGAACTACTGAAACTCCGCGAAACCCTCACAAGGGTTTATGTACAAAGAACGGGCAATCCTTTATGGGTTGTATCCGAAGACATGGAAAGAGATGTTTTTATGTCAGCAGCAGAAGCCCAAGCTCATGGCATTGTTGATCTTGTAGCGGTCGAAAATACCGGGGATTTCGCATAAATGCGTGATTCCATTTCGAATCATAATTCGAATGAACCGTGATTTGATCTTTTATCTTCTTACCCGGGTAAAATAAAATAGTAAATGGAAGTAATTCATAATCATCCGGTTAGGATCGATCTAAACCAGCCCATTCTGTATACGATTCAGCATGCCAACTATTAAACAACTTATTAGAAACACAAGACAGCCAATCAGAAATGTCACGAAATCCCCAGCTCTTCGAGGATGTCCTCAGCGTCGAGGAACATGTACTAGGGTGTATGTGCGACTCGTTCAGATCATGAGTTAGAACAAATGAGACGATTTTTCCAGTCTCAATGACCAGTACCAATGAATGGGATAGAATGGAAGAACTCCATTCACTATCTAAAAATAAAGATCTATCATATACCTCTATTGTGTATGGAATTTATGGTTTCCATTGGTGCAAATCCAATCACCTCGATTTGAGATGAAAAGCAATTCTCCATTGGTAGCAAATGGTTATCCATTAAGCGGGGGAAATGATATTTAAGAAGCAGAAAGATTATGCTCCTACTCTTGCAAGAACGGACTAACAGGGTCAGCTACCTAGCCAACCTTCATAATTAAATGCCGTCACTGTATGAATAGATCTCATTGTGAAAAGACCTATTACTGGATAATTCATGGGTAGAGCCAAAGAGTGTGAACTGTACAAGTTACCAATAACATTGATTAAATGAGGGAAGGGGCTCCGGTGTATAGAGAGGGCCTCACCGTTTAAGAAGTAACCATAGAAACGATGGAAGCCACTATTTATTTATTTATCCATTTACATTTACTACCTATTTATTTTATACCTATTTTATACCAAATATCGGTAAAATTTCTTATTTTGAGGTGAAATAAATGCCTGGAAGAAATAAAAAATCGTGGTTGGGAAGGTCATAGTAGCAAAAGCCATTGGAATTTTTATTTTATACATCGGAAGAATCCGTTTTGTTATTAATAAACCAGGAGAGGGGAAAAGAATGACTGAAAGAAAAGAAATCGATTAGTTATTCATCAAAGTTTAATTTGATTCAATGACCAGAGTTAGACGAGGATATATAGCTCGGAGACGTCGAACAAAAATTCGTTTATTTGCATCAACCTTTCGAGGGGCCCATTCAAGACTTACTCGAACTACTACTCAACAGAAAATGAGAGCTTTGGTGTCCACTCATCGGGATAGAGGCAGGCGAAAGAGAGATTTTCGTCGTTTGTGGATCACTCGGATAAATGCAGTAACTCGTGAGAATAGGGTATCCTATAGTTATAGTCGATTAATACATGATCTGTACAAGAGGCAGTTGCTTCTTAATCGTAAAATACCTGCACAAATAGCTATATCAAATAGGAATTGTCTTTACATGATTTCCAATGAGATCATCAAATAAGGAGATTGGAAGGAATTCACCGGAATGATTTAAACGGAGTTCCCCGGAGAATGACCTCCGGGAAGGTAGAGTAGAAATTAATATGATAAGATAAGTAGTAGGAATGAACGAACACGTTTCAAAAAAAAAACAGATTTCTTCTTCTCCCATTCTTTTTTTTATTCTATTACGACGTCAAATCTCTCGGCTTTTTCGAACAAAACATCAATCAATCTGATTTTGAATTCCAATTAGAGTTGTTTTGATTCAATTGAGGAGTAGGCCTATTTATTTCTGGTTCTAGGACCAGTAGTTCTAGGGATCGACTCGGTTTTCTCAAATTGTTTCTCATTATTAAGAAAAGGTAACGAAGATAAAATACGAGCTTGTTTTATAGCAATAGTAATTAATCGTTGTTGTTTCAAGGTCAATCTATTCACTCGTCTAGATAATATTTTTCCCTGTTCACTAATAAATTGACTAATTAAACTCATGTTTCTATAATCAATTCGATCCCCCGATCCAATTGGGGGCAAACGCCTACGAAAAGATCGCTTGGATTTACGAAAGAGTCGCTTGGATTTATCCATGGTTTATTCCTTATCTCTAAAATCCCATTTCTTCATTCATTTCGGATCCGACCGAAATAGGACTTGATTTGTTTATATATATATATAATTTCTTCCTGTTCCTTGGAAGGATGGTACACGTGTTCCGTTCGATCTATTTCTTTATCTCCCCATGAATCGTATGCTTGTAACAATAAGGACAGAATTTTCTCAATTCCAATCGACTAGGTGTATTGTGTCGATTCTTTTGAGTAATATATCTGGAAGTGCCTCGCGATTCTTTATTGAAATCATTTCGGACACAACTGGTACATTGCAAAATAACTATTCCTCTGACATCTTTACCCTTGGCCATGAACCTCCTTTGGATTCACTCAATTCTTCTATTTTCGATCCGAACCGAAGAAGAAGAAAGGAACGAAAAATAAATAGAAAATAGGTTGCTAACTCGAAATCCAATTATGAAAGATTTCGTTGCAATCAATAAAGTAATAAAATCATAAGTAATACAATTATTTCTAACTATTCATTATTCCTAATCCCAGCATTTCATTTACTATCTTATATGATCTCGAACAGCCTGCCCTAGACCCCCATTTCTATTTCTGTTCTACCTCTATTAATTCTATCCTGAACCCGAGTTTGACTGAGGTTCAATCCACTTTTATTCTTTCTCTTTCCTTCCTATCCTAAAGAACTGAAAAAAAAAGGGGGGGGGGGGTTGGTCACAGAGAATTTATTCTATCTCTAATCTTCTTCATTCATCCATTCCCATATCAATAACTAGAATGAAAAAAAGGGGAATACCAACGCATCTGGGAATAAACGATTGATCTCTATCAATAGACCTGCTAAAGACCCAAACCATAGAGTAGTTAGCACAGGTGCCACGGAGAGATATGTTTTTATATCTCGCATTGAAAATCCTCCTTCTTTATTGGAATACATATATGATCAGATGCATATGTAGTTAAAGATCACTTGTATTTGTATGCGGAATCCCTAACTAAAATGGATATGTACAATGATCCGGTAGATGAGATCCACTTGTACCTAAAACAGAAAAAGATGACCCCCTGCATTACCGATAAATATTAATTCTTTTATACGTTAGGTTTCATATGTATATAATTCTTTTATTATATGAGATATGAGACCAAAAAGAAGAAATGGCAAGAGAAATTGTATATAGATAGAGGAAATAACGATGTGGAAAACAAGACAGGGATTCTCTACAATGACACTGTACAACAATTAAAAGGGATGTAGCGCAGTTTGGTAGCGCGTTTGTTTTGGGTACAAAATGTCACGGGTTCAAATCCTGTCATCCCTACCTATTATTTTTCCTATGGCCAGTAACGAGGGGTCAATTGAGATCGATGAAAATTGGACATAATCTTTTATTTTATGATACTATATGCAATGCATGCAAAATGTATTGGGGGTACAAAAAGAATCCTTTTCTTGACAGTCGTATCTGCTGTCATAAGAAAGCGCTCTTAGTTCAGTTCGGTAGAACGTGGGTCTCCAAAACCCGATGTCGTAGGTTCAAATCCTACAGAGCGTGATTCTGTTCTTGTAATGTCGAATCACAATAAAACAACTTCACTAACTTGAACTGCAACCTGAATTTGACCCCCTGCAGATTAAGGAGGAGGTCAATAAAAAAAAAGATGTTACTCAATCAAAGGTCCAACTGATCACCGCGTCTGTATTGTAAATATGCAGTTACGAATAATCCAGCCAAAGTAATAGGAATTAGACCTAAGACGATTCCAAATAGAAAAACTTCAATCATTTCAATTTATTTGAAAGAGGGGAAAAAGAGAG